ATCCAATCAAAAAATATTTTTTTTTGATTGGGTGAATTGATTTCTTGATCCTGAGGAATCGTAAGATAAAAAAGATCTTTTTTATCAATTTTATCAATTATTTGATAATTATTAGTCCCGGTTTTAGTATTTTTATTCTTGTTGGTATCGATCTTGATCCAGGCCTCAATATCGATTTTCTTTTTAAGACAAAAATGGAGAATTTTCCAATCAAAATATTTTCGATCCGGATTTTTTTCCATATACATAATATCACTTTTTCCTAAATAATTTTTGATAGGGATATCCCCTAGTATATCAAAAAATTTGCCCTTATGTTTATGTGTGTTGTAATTATAAAAACTCTCTCGATTCTTATTTACTTGGAATGGTGATCCATAAATATATGGGTCCCTCTTATTTTCATAATTAATAGATCTATAAGATAAAAGATTATATCTATAGTATTTTTGAAAATTCTCATTTTGATTTGGTAATGAATATACTTCGTAATCGTTTTGTTTTTTGTAATGAATTAATAGGTCTTTTTCATATGAATTCTCTTTGTTTAAATCTTGATTTTGAATTGTACGACATTTATTGATTCTATTTTTCCATTTTGCTGCTATTAATCTAGACCATCTAATCTGAGATAAATGGTATTGATAATGACCTCTTAACCAGTTTTTCCATTGATTTATTCCAGAATTCCGAAGTTTCTTATGTCTTAATTCATAATGAATTATTCCTTGTTTTCCAAAATAATCTTTTATTGAAGTCTTAAGAAAAAAAGACGTTCCGTGATATTGAAGAATAGATCTTAACTTATACAAGTTAAGAACTTGTGTTTGTGATATTTTGTAAAATACATATGCTTGTGACAAGGAGGATAAGTCAAAAAAATTCTGTGAATTCTTATTACTAATATTATAAAGTGACTTTTTTATAGTCGAAATAAAATGAATTTTATTTTGATTTGTTTTATTAATTCTTTTTTTATTTTTTTTATTATTGTAAATGGATTTATCAATCATTTTTTTTGTTGATTCAACAAAAAGTTGTATATTAATTCTGGGAATATTAATAATAGATAGAAGGATATCTGCGTATATCCTTTCAGTGAAAAATTTTATAAAATAATGTAATTTATGGATTAATCGAGTATTTCTTCTTTTTAATATTTGCCAATTTGGTGATTCGAATCTTTTAGCATTATAACTTGTTTTATTAGGACTATCATTTATTTCTGGAGTCACTTTTTTTTTATTTTTTGTAATTCTTTTTATTTGATTTCTGATTGTGCTTGTTCTATCAGTCAGATCTTTCATTTTTTTTTCTGTCAGTAAAAAATTTGTCCAATATGTAGATTGAATTCGACTAAAGGATTTATGAATTATATGATTGCGGGTTATAGAATCTTTTTCTTTTTTTTTTTTAGTTTCGCTTGATTTATATATTTCTCTCAATCTAAATAATAGAATTGGATTTACTTTTGAGAGTTCTTTTTTTATTTTTTTTAAAAACGGAATGCCCTTGATAATCCATTTTTTTGTTTTTTTTGAGATATTTAGAAACTTTGTTCTTTCTTTTAAAACTTTTAGAAATATAAAATACTTTTTTTTCAATTTTCCAATTTTTTTTTCGAGTTTCTTAAAAATGGGTTCAAAAAAGGAAGGCCGTTTTTGGGGAGAACCAAAAGGAAGTTCAGCTTCCATTCCCCAAACCGTTAAAAAAAAAAAATCATCTTTTTGTCCTTTCTTTTTGATTCGATCTATATGAGAGGACCGTGGCTTAGATCTGTGCCAGGGTTTCAGACAGAAAGGAAATAGCATCTTTATTTGAATACCGTCTATTAACCAATTTTTCGGAAATTCTGTTTCTGATAATTGAACACCATTATAGGTGCATTTAACATGCATTTCTTTATTCCATTCATTTAAATCCTCAGACCACTCAGGAAATTGTAATAATAGCATACGGCCAATATTTTTAGCTATTATCAATGACGGTAATATAATATATTTTCTAAGAATCGATTGAGTTATTAACATGGAACCTCTTATTACTTGAGCAAATGGAATGGTATCCCAGGCTTCTGCTACTTCTATCCGCGCTTTCTCTTTTCTTTTGTTCTCTTCTTTTTTGTCCTTTTCCTTTTTTTCCCTTTCTTTTATTTTTTCTTCTGTATAATCTGAAATTTTTAATTCTGCTCCCTTTCCTATACAATTTCTAAAAATGAGTTTTATCAGTTCGGAGATATCAAAAAAAAAAGGGTGTGATTTGTCTATTCTGTCCAAAAAAAGCGGAGAATGTGCATTTGCTTGAAAAAGTTCCCAAATAACTGTTTTACATCTTTGGGCTCGCATTGAACCTTTGATTATGTCTCGACGAAAATCAGATTGTTGCGAATATCGTATCAAAGCTACTTCGTCTCTTTTATTAGAATTATTAGTATCCTTATTATTAGGATCGGTATTTCCCCGGTTATCAGTAAAAATCACTACACGTTTGGCTTTTCTTG